AGCAGACACAAAAGGAATTCAAGTACAAATTGCAGGGCGTATCGACGGAAAAGAAATTGCCCGTGTTGAATGGATCCGAGAGGGTAGGGTTCCCCTACAAACCATTCGAGCTAAAATTAATTATTGTTCCTATAGAGTCCGGACTATCTATGGGGTATTAGGCATCAAAATTTGGATTTTTATAGACAAAGAAGAGGACTAAGAAAAAGTACTAAGAAAACTTTCATTGTTTTTCCCTTCTATACATTGATTGAACAAAAAAAGGAAACCCGTTCATTCTTTTTCGGATCAATCAAACTAATTCTTAATTCTATAGGATTGAATAAAAAGTTGATTCACTTTGTGATAGAATTGCTATGCTTAGTGTGTGACTCGTTGGTTTTTTTAGGGTTAGGATTAAAAACCCGATAGTATGAAAACCAACTCATCACTTCGTATTATCTGGATCGAAAGAACCAGTCAAGATATGAATGATTTATCATATCTTTGTAGCAACTGAAATTTTTTTGAATAAACTTGAATTCTAAGTTTCAAGGAAAATACAGAAGAAAGGTGTGGATAAATGGAAGGGTGAGAGAAAGAGAGAAAAAGAATATCTATGATATAGAATTCCAATATGTAAGGTCTATGAGTCATCTCAGAAAAGACAGTGTAATAAAGCATCAATACTAAAACTAAATTCATTGATCCATAATGAAATATTCAATGAATTTTTCTTATATATTTTATAAGAAAAAAAAAGAGCTTCGAGCCAATAAAGACTAAGAAGGTTGACTCAAAAACAAATTGTCTTATGAGCTCCGTTCTAGAATTCTGACCTAACCATTTAAGTACGAAGCGGTGGGAACGATGAGACCTGTGACTAAAAAAGATTTTATTGAACAAACGAATCTTACTCATTCACTAGTAGGGATGGCGAAATGAACCGGAAATCAATTCATCTATTCTGCGAAGTCACAAACAAGCGCTACGACCGAATATAGAGATTACAAGAGTAAATATTCGCCCGCGAAAGCTTTTTTTCTTTGACTTGGTAAACTTGGATAAAGGACAAAAGAAACGAAAGATTTATTAGAACGTTAGAGAAAACTATTATTTAGTCAATTTTTTCGAAAAATCTTCGAATATCTACTCAAATTAATTGAAATTCAATTTCGAATCCTTTTATTCGTATTCGCGAGGAGCTGAATGAGAAGAAACTCTCATGTCCAGTTCTGTAGTAGAGATAGAATTCGGAAACAACTATCAACTATAACCCCAAAAGAACTAGATTCCGTAAACAACATAGAGGAAGAATGAAGGGAATATCTTATCGAGGTAATCATATTTGTTTCGGTAAATATGCTCTTCAAGCACTTGAACCCGCTTGGATCACATCTAGACAAATCGAAGCGGGTCGACGAGCAATGACACGAAATGCACGCCGCGGCGGAAAAATATGGGTCCGTATATTTCCAGACAAACCAGTTACAGTAAGACCTGCTGAAACACGTATGGGTTCGGGGAAAGGATCCCCTGAATATTGGGTAGCTGTTGTTAAACCGGGGCGAATACTATATGAAATGGGTGGAGTAAGCGAAAATATCGCTAGAAGGGCTATTTTAATAGCAGCATCCAAAATGCCTATACGAACTCAATTTATTATTTCGGTCTAAAAATGTAGAACCAACAGAAATGAGTTTTGGGAATGAAAGAAAATCGCAGGTTTCTTTTTTTGGACAAAAAATATCTCTTTTATTTTCTTCATCTTTTGCATTGGAAAAATAGACCAAAAAATTGATATGATTCAACCTCAGACCCATTTGAATGTAGCGGATAACAGCGGGGCTCGAGAATTGATGTGTATTCGAATCATAGGAGCTAGCAATCGTCGATATGCTCATACTGGTGACGTTATTGTTGCTGTGATCAAAGAAGCAGTACCAAATATGCTCCTAGAAAAATCCGAAGTAGTCAGAGCTGTGATTGTTCGTACCTGTAAAGAACTTAAACGTGACAGCGGTATGATAATACGATATGATGACAATGCTGCAGTTGTGATTGATCAAGAAGGAAATCCAAAGGGAACTCGAATTTTTGGTGCAATTCCCCGGGAATTAAGACAATTAAATTTTACTAAAATAGTTTCATTAGCTCCTGAGGTATTATAAAATAAGATCGTGATATCTTTGATTTATTTGACAGAAATAGATTAATAACTAAATAAATTCGTAGTATTATGTTTCACGTATACACCTTGAACAATTCATATTTCTAAACCAATAAAAACCGAAAAACATGTTGATTATATCCAATTTGAAAACACCAATCATCTTAGTTCATCATGGGTAGAGACACTATTGCTGAGATAATAACCTCCATACGAAATGCTGATATGGATAGAAAAAGAGTTGTTCGCATAGCATCTACTAATATTACCGAAAATATTGTTAAAATACTTTTCCGCGAGGGTTTTATCGAAAACGTCCGAAAACATCGAGAAAAAAACAAATATTTTTTGGTTTTAACCCTGCGACATAGAAGGAATAGGAAAAGACCCTATAGAAATTTTTTAAATTTAAAACGGATTAGTCGACCGGGTCTACGAATCTATTCCAACTCTCAACGAATTCCTAGAATTTTAGGTGGGATGGGAATTCTAATTCTTTCTACTTCTCGAGGTATAATGACAGACCGGGAGGCTCGACTAGAAGGAATCGGCGGAGAAATGTTGTGTTATATATGGTAATCCTTTTAATATCCAAATGGAATCCGAAACCTCTTCTTATTTGTAAAAAGAAGAAAGAGGATCAGTTGTCTAATATCCTTTCTTCTCCATTAGTTGATACTTCAGGGGGGCTTTACCTGGAATGAAAGAACAAAAATGGATTCATGAAGGTTTAATTACTGAATCACTTCCCAATGGCATGTTCCGGGTTCGCTTAGATAATGAAGATCTGGTTCTAGGTTATGTTTCAGGAAAGATCCGACGTAGTTTTATACGGATACTGCCGGGAGATAAAGTCAAAATTGAAGTAAGTCGTTATGATTCAACCAGAGGACGTATAATTTATCGACTCCGAAACAAGGAGTCGAAAGATTAGGTGGTTTTTATTCACTACGATTCGAGATGAAAAATTTCAAGAAACTTCTTTTCTACCAAAAAGTAGATTCCGAATTAAGATAAGGAATAAGAAATATGAAAATAAGAGCTTCCGTTCGTAAAATTTGTGAAAAATGTCGACTAATCCGCAGGCGGGGGCGCATTAGAATAATTTGTTCCAACCCGAGACATAAACAAAGACAAGGATAATCAGACTTGCTAAAGTACTCAATATACAAATAAAGAATCTCTTTTGACATGAAATGGATATATCCATATATTTCTGACTCATATTTATGAGATGATACAATATGGCAAAAGCTATACCGAGAACCAGTTCACGTAAGAATGTACGTATTGGTTCACGTAAGAGTGCACGTAGAATCCCAAAGGGAGTTATTCATGTTCAAGCAAGTTTCAATAACACCATTGTCACGGTTACAGATGTACGGGGTCGGGTGGTTTCCTGGTCCTCGGCCGGTACTTGTGGATTCAAGGGTACGAGAAGAGGGACACCCTTTGCCGCCCAAACAGCAGCAGCAAATGCTATTCGTACAGTAGTAGATCAAGGTATGCAACGAGCCGAAGTCATGATAAAAGGCCCCGGTCTCGGAAGAGACGCAGCATTACGAGCTATTCGTCGAAGTGGTATACTATTAACTTTTATACGGGATGTAACCCCTATGCCACATAATGGCTGTAGACCTCCGAAAAAAAGACGTGTGTAGAAATGAACAGTGAAGAAATTTCAAGAGAAACAAGAGAAATAAAAAATTCAATCAAATCAAAAAATATTACTATGGTTCGAGAGAAAGTAACAGTATCTACTCGGACACTACAGTGGAAGTGTGTTGAATCAAGAACAGATAGTAAATGTCTTTATTATGGGCGCTTTATTCTATCTCCACTTATGAAAGGACAAGCCGACACAATAGGCATTGCGATGCGAAGAGCTTTGCTTGGAGAAATAGAAGGAACATGTATCACACGTGTAAAATCTGAGAACGTCCCCCATGAATATTCTACTATAACGGGTATTCAAGAATCGGTCCATGAAATTTTAATAAATTTGAAAGAAATTGTATTGAGAAGTAATCTATACGGAACTTGTAACGCGTCTATTTCGGTCAGGGGTCCTGGCTATGTAACTGCTCAAGATATCATCTTACCACCTTATGTAGAAATCGTCGACAATACACAACATATAGCTAGCTTGACAGAACCAATTCGTTTGTGTATTGAATTAGAAATCGAGAGAAATCGTGGCTATCTTATAAAAATGCCGCATAACTTGCAAGATGGGAGTTATCCTATAGATGCTGTATTCATGCCTGTTCGAAATGTGAATCATAGTATTCATTCGTATGGGAATGGGAATCAAAAACAAGAAATACTCTTTCTCGAAATATGGACAAATGGGAGTTTAACTCCGAAAGAAGCACTTCATGAAGCCTCCCGGAATTTAATTGATTTATTTATTCCCTTTTTACAAAAGGAAGAAGAGAACTTACCTTTAGAGGACAATCAACACATGGTTCCTTTATCCCTTTTTTCTTTTCACAATAAATTGGATAAACTCAGAAAAAACAAAAAAAAATAGCAGTGAAATCGATTTTTATTGATCAATCCGAATTTTCTCCCAGGGTCTATAATTGCCTCAAAAGGTCCAATATATATACATTATCGGACCTTTTGAATAACAGTCAAGAAGATCTTAGGAAAATTGAACATTTTTGCCTAGAAGATATAAAAGAGATATTGGGCATTTTAGAAAAACATTTCGCAATTGATTTACCAAAAAAGAAATTTTGAATCTATTCAATTTTTTTGGTCTATTTTGAATTAAGATTCAAAACCTATTTGAATCTGTAGCACAATTCATCTATTCGAAAAAATTCATAATTTTATTGAATAGATG